TTAGTATTGAAAGTATTGAAAAAGCTAGTTAATGGTTCTTATAAATCTAATTCATTGAAATTCCATCCAGTAAAATGGAAGAATTATAAATCTCCAAAATAATAGCTAGAAATACTGCAAATAGAGCCATTGCAAGACCCATCAAAGGAGTAGTTCCCCAACCGGGAGCTACTTTACCATATTCTGAATTCAAGGGTTTCAATAAACTCCCGGCATTAGTTCGTTTTGGACGGCCAGATCTAGAACTACCCTCAACGGTTTGTGTAGCCATAATATTTTATATTCATTAAGATCTGTTGACTTTGTATACCATTCCGTTGTAAATAAATGATCTTATCATAGATCCATTGTGGTCTTAAAACTCTATAATGTCTTAAAACTATATAATAATGGAAACAGCAACCCTAGTTGCCATCTTTTTATCTGGTTTACTTGTAAGTTTTACTGGGTACGCCTTATATACTGCGTTTGGGCAACCCTCTCAACAACTAAGAGATCCATTCGAGGAACACGGGGACTAGTCGAAGTAATGATCCTCCCACTCTTGGGAGGATCGTTACTTTCAATTGAGATAATGAAAAATCATTTCACTTTCTTATTTTTTAGTCGGAACTTTAGGCGGTTCACGAAAAAAGATAGCGAAAAAAATTATTCCTAGAGTTGAAACTAAAAGGAATGTATAAACCAATGCTTCCATAGATTTGATCGTGGTTTACAATTATAGCTTCCATACCTGTTTATTTTGGACCGTCTCCCGGATAAAGAAAGAACAAAATGTCAAATCAAGATTTATCCGATACCCCAACCCTCTAGTCAGCCAAATAAAATAAAAACGAAAAGTAACAAACAAAGCAATATTGTATCAAACTACCTGTCTTCTTGTAGTTGGATCGCCAAGTTTTTGGAATGCTCCAAATTCCACTTGAGCATCTAAATCCGGATCAATACCAGCAAAAACATCTCTAAACAAGGTTCTAGCACCATGCCAAATGTGGCCGAAGAAGAAGAGCAAAGCAAATGAAGCATGGCCGAAGGTAAACCAACCCCGTGGACTACTACGAAAAACACCATCAGATTTCAAAGTAGCACGGTCTAATTCAAAAATTTCACCCAATTGAGCACGTCTAGCATATTTTTTCACAGTAGCAGGATCACTATAACTGACTCCATTCAATTCGCCGCCATAGAACTCAACCGTTACACCTACTTGTTCGACACTATATTTTGATTCTGCCCTTCTAAAAGGAACATCGGCTCTAACAATTCCGTCCCCATCGACCAAAACAACAGGAAATGTTTCAAAAAACGTCGGCATACGACGTACAAAAAGTTCATGCCCCTCTTTATCTCTAAAGATAGGATGTCCTAACCACCCAACAGCTATTCCATCCCCGTTGTCCATTGAGCCTGCTCTGAATAATCCCCCTTTTGCCGGATTATTGCCGATGTAATCATAAAAAGCTAGTTTTTCAGGAATTTTAGACCAAGCTTCGGATAAACTTTGATTTTCGGCTAAGCCAGCACCAATTCTTCGATATATTTCTTGTTGGAAGTATCCTTGATCCCATTGATAGCGCGTGGGACCAAACAATTCAATCGGGGTAGTTGCTGAACCATACCACATAGTTCCAGCAACTACAAAAGCTGCAAAAAAGACAGCAGCAATACTACTGGAAAGGACTGTTTCAATATTTCCCATACGTAATCCTTTGTATAGGCGTTGAGGTGGGCGAACACTAAGATGAAATAGACCTGCCAATATGCCTAAGGTCCCTGCTGCAATATGATGAGAAGCTATTCCTCCCGGAACAAAAGGATCAAAACCCTCCACACCCCACGCTGGATTTACGGACTGTACCCTTCCGGTTAGTCCATAAGGGTCGGACACCCATATTCCAGGACCATACAATCCTGTTACATGAAATGCACCAAAACCAAAGCAAGCCACCCCTGAGAGAAATAAATGAATTCCAAAGATCTTAGGCAAATCCAAAGAAGGTTTTCCTGTACGGTCATCAGTAAATATGTCTAGATCCCAATACACCCAATGCCAGATAGCTGCCAAAAAACATAAACCAGAAAACACAATATGTGCCCCGGCCACACCTTCGTAACTCCAAATACCCGGATTCGTTACAGTCCCCCCAGTGATACTCCAACCGCCCCACGAATTCGTTATTCCTAAACGAGTCATGAAGGGTATAACGAACATACCCTGTCTCCACATTGGATCAAGAACGGGATCAGAGGGATCAAAAACAGCTAATTCGTATAGAGCCATCGAACCGGCCCACCCAGCAACTAGAGCTGTATGCATTATATGGACAGAAATCAAACGACCGGGATCATTCAATACGACGGTATGAACACGATACCAAGGCAAACCCATGGAAATACCCCTTATATCAACGAAAAATAGACACAATGTAACTTTATTGCATTGGAAAAAGCTCTGCTATGGACCCTTTTTTTAGGGGATTCTCTCGGGAAAAGAATTAATATTTGTTTGAATACTTTTCGTAATAATTACTTTTAGTAATAATGAAACTATTTTGTTCGTAGGAACAAAAAGAAGCAGATCTATTCTACACCCGATAAGTAACAATACGCAATGGTAGGGGGATTGAGACCATTTTATATGAGTGAATGTATATATATTTGTTCATCATTCAAAGGACTCATTTGTAAGAAATTTCCTTTATTCATTTTGTTTTCTTTTGTTATGAACTAGAATACTAAAATCAATAGTATTAGGCCACTAAACCCACTGTTACGCTTTCACATCAAAGTGAGATTATAGTACTTAATTTTTATTTTATTTAATGCCTATTGGTGTTCCAAGAGTACCTTTTCGAAGTCCTGGAGAAGAAGATGCAGTGTGGATTGACGTATAGTGCGACTTGTCAGATATATTGGGCATACGGTATTTCCCCGTTCTCTTCCCCGATCGAGATATCCCCTCTTTCGCCCGAGAAAGATTGATTCAATTATCAATAATTTGGAGCGTGAAGTGCAATTAGATCCATTTTTTAGGAAGGGTATAGGATTAATATTATCAATTAGCATAATTTATGGTTGGCTTGGTTAGACCAATCAAATGAAGTATCCAGGCTCCGTTTAGAAAGAAAACCTATTTATGATTACGACGTAATATCATATTTATATTATATTTTAGTTATTTCTACTTAATTTCGATATTGAGAAATAGAAGTGATCTGAAATTGTTAATCAATCGAGTAATATGATGAATGCGTTGAATATTTGTTGGAAAACATGAACTAAATTGAAAAAACAAATGGGGAGTCGTAGCAAAAGGATGTGGTATTGCAGCATTTGTCCTATATGTACAAATCCAAATCGGGCGGATCTTTACTCGGAGCAGAGTATAAACCTAAAAAAATTGAAAAAGCCCAGTCAGGAACAAGAAAATTACATCGCGATTTAGATTGTATTTCGATGAAACAATACATCAATGAGAAGTTTTTCAGATAAGTTTAGCTATTTTTTTTTAGATAAACAAAGCAGGCAAAAACTCATCTTTCTTCAAAAATGAAAGAAAAGTTCATTTTATTTATTTATTTTTATGTAAGTTAAAAAAACCTGTTATGAAAAAAAAGCTAGAAACTACACATTGATTCCTTTTTTTCATGATTTTTGTTGAACCGTATGCATCAAAAGGTGCATGTACGGTTTCTAAGGGATATCATTTTATCCCAATCAACCGACTTTATCGAGAAAGATTACTTTTTTTAGGCCAGGGAGTTGATAGCGAGATCTCGAATCAACTTATCGGTCTTATGGTATATCTAAGTATAGAAGATGATACCAAAGATCTTTATTTGTTTATAAACTCTCCTGGCGGATGGGTAATACCCGGAGTAGCTATTTATGATACTATGCAATTTGTGCGACCAGATATACAGACAATATGCATGGGATTAGCCGCTTCGATGGGATCTTTTATTCTTGTCGGAGGGGAAATTACCAAACGTCTAGCATTCCCTCACGCTCGGCGCCAATGAGTTTTTTATTTGATTTGAGAGAAAAAAGAAAACTATGCCTTCGCACTATATGAAATATCAATATTAAGTAATAATAGCATGGCACTTCGAATTCGATATGAAATTTTTTTTTAACCTTTAGATTATGTATCGAAAGAGTAGTATGAGATAAAAAGGCATTTTCGATTTTAGCCAATCTATCGGGAGGCCTATTTCAGCGTCACAAACTTTTTTGGTTTCACACCAAGGGACTCTTACAATATTTAAGTTAAGAAAGAATATTAAAATAAATCTTGTTTTTTTTATTTGAAAAAAAAAAAGAAACTTTGGGATTGCTAAATAACAGACGAAATAAATATCTAAAGCAACGGAACCACCATAGTATTTTTGAACTACTTCAAAACAAAAGAAAGGGTGGTTATTGGATCATTTACCAACCTGAGTCTGATAGACCCTATATTTTATGTATTTTATATATGTATTTTATATTTCTTCAATGTATGTTAAATAAGGTAAGATAAAAAAAGTAAATTCCATTAGAGAGCCGTATGCAATGCGCAAAAGATGCCTGTACGGTTGTTCAATTATACCTTTTTTGATTTTTCTTTATCTCCCCATTTTTAACTTTCATCATGCGAGAGAGAAGAAACATTTTTTAGGTTATATCAGATATTATATCATCAGGGTAATGATCCACCAACCTGCTAGTTCTTTTTATGAGGCACAGACGGGAGAATTTGTCCTGGAAGCGGAAGAGCTGCTGAAGCTACGCGAAACCATCACAAGGGTTTATGCACAAAGGACAGGCAAACCCTTATGGGTTGTATCCGAAGACGTGGAAAGAGATGTTTTTATGTCAGCAACAGAAGCCCAAGTTCATGGAATTGTTGATCTTGTAGCGACGGGATAAAAAAAGAAAAATAACAAGGATTTCACATGAATTAGTGATTTGGTATTTTATCTTCTTATCGGATTAAATATTCTATTTATTAATTTCTTAATAATATAAATAAAAACTATAGAAAAAAAAGAATTCCTAAGCATTCGGTTAAGATCGATCTAAACCAGCCCATTATATATATGATTCAACATGCCAACTATTAAACAACTTATTAGAAACACAAGACAGCCAATCAGAAATGTCACGAAATCCCCTGCTCTTGGAGGATGTCCTCAGCGACGAGGAACATGTACTAGGGTGTATGTGCGACTCGTTCAGACCACGGACTAGGACAAAGAAAACAATTGATCCAGTATCACCGATCCATCCGTACCAGTGAGTAGGCTAGAATAGAATGGACGACCTCCATTAACTATTCAATATATTAAAAATCAATATATTAAAAAAAGATCTATCCTTCGATTGGGGTATCAAATGTATGGTTCCCGTTGGTGCAAATCCAATCACCTAAATTTTAAATTTCAGATGAGAAAGGATTCCCCATTGATAGCAAATGGTATTCATTAAGCAGGGGAAATCTTATTTTAAAAAGTAAAAGTTTTAGGCCTTATTCTTACAAGAACGGACTAACAAGGTCAGCTACTCGGCAAATCTTCATAATTAAATACCGTTACTGTATAAATAGATCTCGTTGTGAAAGATCTAGTACTAGATAATTATGGGTAGAGCCAAAAAGTGTGAACTGTACAAGTTAACAATAATATCGATTAAATCAAGAAATGAAAGAGGGGCTCCGGTGTATAGAGAAGACCTCGCCGTTTAAGAAGTAACCATAGAAACGACGGAACCCACTATAAAATCTATTTTTATTTATTACTTTTTTATTTACTATGTGTTTTTGATACCTAGTATCAATACAATTTTTATTTCTAGGTGAAATGCCTAGAAATAAATAGTGGTCGGGAAGGTTAGAGTAGCAAAAGCCATTGGAATTTTTATTTTATACATTGGAAGAATCCGTTTTGTTATTAATAGACTAGGACACGGGAAGGGAATAACTGAAAGAAAAGAAATCAATTAGTTATTCCTCAAAGTTTCATTTATTCAATGACCAGAATTAAACGAGGGTATATCGCTCGAAGACGTAGAACAAAAATCCGTTTATTTGCATCAACCTTCCGAGGGGCTCATTCAAGACTTACTCGGACTATTACTCAACAGAAAATAAGAGCTTTGGTTTCGGCTCATCGGGATAGGGGTAGACAAAAAAGAGATTTTCGTCGTTTGTGGATCACTCGTATAAATGCAGTAATTCGAAACAATAAGGTATACTTTAGTTATAGTAAATTAATACACAATATGTACAAGAAACAGTTGCTTCTTAATCGTAAAATACTTGCACAAATAGCTATATTAAATAAGAGTTGTCTTTATATGATTTCCAACGAGATCATAAAATAAAGAGAGTGAGGGGAATCTGTTGGAATGGTTTAAATGGAGTTCCCTGGAGAATGAACTCTGGGAAGGTAGAGTAGAAATTTGTATGATAAAATATAAAAAAGTCGGCAAAATGAAGAACCGCGTTCAATAAAAAATATTTCTTATTATTCTCCAATTTTTTTTTTTCAAACAACACAACAATTTTTATTTTCTATTTTTAGAAAAAAAAAAAAACGTCAATCCGCATTTGAGTTTGGGTTTAGGTTGGAATTTTGTTGATTCAATTCAAGAGTCAACCTACTTTTTTTCTGGTTCTAAGACCAGTAGTTCTATTGGTTGACTCGCTTCTTTCAAATTGTTTTTCATTATTAAGAAAAGGTAACAGAGATAAAATACGAGCTTGTTTTATAGCAATAGTAATTAATCGTTGTTGTTTTAAGGTCAATCGATTCACCCTTCTAGATAATATTTTTCCTTGTTCGCTAATAAATCGACTAATTAAACTCATGTTTCTATAATCAATTCGATCCCCCGATTGGATCGGAGGCAAACGCCTACGAAAAGATCGCTTGGATTTCAGAAAGATTCGCTTGGATTTATCCATGGTTTGTTTATTCCTTATCCTAAAGAAAAGATCCTAATCCTATTTCTTTATTCTCCATCACAGTTCATCTAATCAAAATAGGATTGGGTTTGTTTATATAACAAATTAATATATATTGCATATATCTAATATGTCATTTTTGATCTTCCTTGGAACGGAAGACTGACACACGAGCGACCGAACCGGTTGGATCTATTTCTTTATCTCCCCGTGAATCGTATGTTTATAACAATAGGGACAGAATTTTCTCAACTCCAATCGACTAGGTGTATTATGTCGATTCTTTTGAGTAATATATCTGGAAATGCCCGTTGATTCCTTATTAACACGATTTTGAACACAACTCGTACATTCCAACATCACCGTTACTCGGACATCCTTACCCTTGGCCATGAGCCTCCTTTGATTTTTGATTCATTCAATTCTTAAATTTTCCGATCTGAAACGAGGAAGAAGAAAGGAACAAAAAAAACAGGTAACTCGAAATCTAATTATGAAAGAAAGATTTCGTTGCAATAAATGAATTATAGTAATAATACCAATGAAATAATAAGTAAGTAATATAATGCTTTCTAACTATATTACTATTACTTACTAGATTTCGGATTTTTAAGTGCCGTACATTTTTATTTTTTATTTTAGTATCTTCTATGATATTGTTGCCCCAATCATCCTATTTTTTTTATTAATTTTATTTTAATTTGAGCCTGGCCCGAGTTACTAGTTTCACCAAGTGGGAATCCCTTTTTTGTTTTTTTTGAATATACGTTAGAAAAAAAAAGAAGGGGAGGTTTTAGTTACAGATATTTAATTCTATCTCTAATCCTCTTCCCCCCCTCCCATATTTACCATATCACTAACTAGAATGAAAAAAAGGGGAATATCAATGCATCCGGAAAAAAACGATTGATCTCTATCAATAAACCTGCTAAAGACCCGAACCATAGAGTACTTACTACCGGTGCCACGGAGAGATATGTTTTTAGATCTCGCATTTTTAATTCTCCTCCTTCTTTATTATTTCTAATACATAATGCTAATACATATATAACCAGATGTATATATGGACTTAATGACTGACCGCTTGTATTTGTACGCGGAATCCCTAATTCAAGTGGAAATGTACAACTTGAAATGTACAAAAGAGATCGTACTCTTAAAAATAAAAAAATAGGCCCCTTTAGGCCAGAACTTCTCGAAAAAAAGTCATTTTTTTACAAAGTCTCATATTTATTTCCTACTTTATATAATATATAATAGAACTATAATAAAAGTCTTTTACTATTTTAAATATAATTATATTATATATGAGACCAAAAAGAATAAATGACAAGATATTTTATTTTGGTATACCAATGGAAGAAATAAAGATATGGAAAACAAAAAAGGGATTCTCTACAATGACACTGTAGACAAATTGAAAGGGATGTAGCGCAGCTTGGTAGCGCGTTTGTTTTGGGTACAAAATGTCGCGGGTTCGAATCCTGTCATCCCTACCTATTACTTATCTTCTGAACAGTAACGGGGCATCAATTGCGATCCATTAAAAGGAAATTCTATATACACAAAAAATCTTTAATTTTATGATAGTATATGTATATATGCAAGGCGCATCGGGGTTACAAAATACCATAAAGCGCTCTTAGTTCAGTTCGGTAGAACGTGGGTCTCCAAAACCCGATGTCGTAGGTTCAAATCCTACAGAGCGTGATCCTGTGTTCTTATTAGTCGCGCTAGATCGAAAATTATCACCAAAAAATTGATCTAATTTTGACCTCCCGCGAATTAAAGGAAGTAAACTAGGAGGTCAATCAAAAAAGGGATGTTAATTAATCAAAGTTCTAACTGATCGCCACGTCTGTATTGTAAATATGCAGTTACAAATAATCCAGCCAAGGTAATAGGAATTAGACCTAAGACGATTCCAAATAGAAAAACTTCAATCATTTTAATTTGTTTGAGAGGGGAAAGGGGAGGGAATATCTATGCTTAACTTAAATAGTAATTCATATTGACTGACTATAAATCTCAATGACCAAAAATTGAAAATTAATACGGCACGGAACTAAAAAATATATGAATTATCGCAGAAATCTTTTTTTATAAATTGTTCATTTAATTAATTTCAAATAAGTCGTATCTTGCTCAGGCCGATAAATAGCGCCGAAGTTATAGTCAAAGCTGCTAGTAGAAAACCGAAATAACTAGTTATAGTAGGCATAAAAAGGCTAAATGAAATTTGTTCTTTTTCTACATATGTTTAGAAAGCACTTCCCTAAGTTTCAATTTTTGAAAAATACTAGGATAGGCAAAAATACCAACTACTTGAAAGGATAAGTTCAATTGAAAGTTTTTGATTCAGCAAGTATTATAGATGGTATTAACAAAAACAAAGTAACATAAGTAATAAATAAATTCATCATTTTGGACATTTTCGCATCCCGCAATTTTGAATCAACAGATTCGTTAGTCAACTCTTTAGTTGAATAAACTAATATACGTATATAACTAATATATGTATATACAATTCAAAATTCGAAATCTAAATTAAAGTAATAATTACGAACTTTTTTTATATCTTCATTCAAAAATGAAACTTTCTTTTTGAATAAAATTGAAAAATAATTTTTATTCTTTTTTTTTATTGTATCAAAATATCGAATCCATTATTATTATTTTTTTTTTTCGAACGACCAGTGGACTCAGTAGTGGTTCATTCACATAATCTCGCGATTGAAACGAAAAAAGGATCACATGACCGGATCAATCAAAACTCGGGTTTACATTTTGTCCTTTCCTATTCCCCAGCTCCTTAGGTCGAGAAGGACCCTCTTCCTTTGTTTGGGTCTAATATAACAATGCGTGCCTCGCAAATATTAATTATTCTTTTATTTATTCGTTTTTCTCTTTCTTTCATGAAATACTATCTAGTACTGGTAGTACTGGGCGACTAAGCAATTCTTAAAAAAAAAAAAATTCGACAACTGGATATCTTTAGATGTTACATCTAATTGACTCGTGAGAATATGATAAGCTCCTTCCGAAATTATTTGA